GGTTCTTTCCCGCACCAATTGCCAATTTTTTTTCTTGGTCATTGAGATTCACGGATAATTCAGATTAATATTTAGGGATAGATCTTACCCCCCTTTTTTATCCCCTCAAACAAACCGAAATGATTGAAGTTTTTCTATTTGGAATCGTCTTAGGTCTAATTCCTATTACTTTGGCAGGATTATTTGTGACTGCATATTTACAATACAGACGTGGTGATCAGTTGGACCTTTGATTGAGTAACATTTCTTTTTTTGATTGACCTCCTACAGGGGGGAGGTCAAATTCCAGTTGCAATTCAACTTTGTTTTGTTAAGTTATTTTATTGTGATTCGACATACATAAGATAGACGGAATCACGCTCTGTAGGATTTGAACCTACGACATCGGGTTTTGGAGACCCGCGTTCTACCGAACTGAACTAAGAGCGCTTTCAAAGAAATTTTTTTTCCACTTAACTTCTAACACATCTTACATAAATATAGTATCCAAAAATGAAAGATTATGCCCCGTCGATCTCAATTAATCTCTCGTTACTGCCCATAGGAGAAGTAATAGGTAGGGATGACAGGATTTGAACCCGTGACATTTTGTACCCAAAACAAACGCGCTACCAAGCTGCGCTACATCCCTTTTTAAAATTGTTGTACAGTGTCATTGTACAAAATACCTGTCTTGTTTTCCACATCTTTATTTTCTCCTCTATCTATATAGAACTTTCTTGTCATTTCTTGTTTTTGGTTTCATATAATAAAAGAATTATATACATCTGAAACCCAACCTAACATATAAAAAAGAATGAATATTTATCCGTAATGCTCAGGAAGAAGGGGTCATCTTTTTCTTTTTTAGTGACAGGAAAATCTCATCTATTGGTTCATTGTACATATCCATTTTTGTTAGGAAATCCGCGTAAAAATAAATAAAAATGATCTTGAACTACAGCATCTGACAATATATGTATTACAATAAAGAAGGAGGATTTTCAATGCGAGATCTAAAAACATATCTCTCCGTGGCACCTGTGTTAACTACTCTATGGTTTGGGTCTTTAGCGGGTCTATTGATAGAAATTAATCGTTTATTCCCAGATGCCCTGTCATTCCCCTTTTTTTAATTCTAGTTATTGATATGCGAAGAAATGAAGAAATATAATTCCACATGACGTAACTAAAACCTCGACTCTCCCTTTCAATTCTTTAGAATAGTAAGGAAAGAGAAGGAAAAAGTGTATTGAACCTCATAAAAAATCCGGTAGATCCAAGATCAAATTTGGGAAAACAGAAATAAAATTAAAATGTGTATCCAGTCTAGGGCGGGCTCTACGAAATCATAGCATAGAAAAAAGATACTTAAATGAAATATTGGGATTTAGGATAGAAATAATTGATAGTTAGAAAGAAATTGTATTACTTAATTATTATTCTATTTTGTATTACTTAACTTAATATATACTATATTAATACATATTCTATTAATTAGATAATAAATTAATTAGATAAGATAATAAGAAGAATTACAACGAAATGCTTAGAAATGGAATTTCTAACTAGTAACTTCTATTGATTTTTTTCTTCTTCTTCGGTTCGGATCGAAAATATAAGACTTAAGTTAAGTCGATACAAAATCTAAAGGAGGTTCATGGCCAAGGGTAAAGATGTCAGAGTCAGAGTTATTTTGGAATGTACCAGTTGTGTCCGAAATAGTGTCAATAAGGAATCGCGGGGCATTTCTAGATATATTACTCAAAAGAATCGCCACAATACACCCAGTCGATTAGAATTGCAAAAATTTTGTCGCTATTGTCATAAGCATACGATTCATGGGGAAATCAAGAAATAGATCGAAGGGAACATCATGTGTTCGATCTTTCCAAAGAACAGGACAGGAAGAGTAAGAACTTAACATATATAATATACATAATATATACAAATCAAACCCGATTTTATGTAGATATTCTTTCATGTGTATAGATATATAGTATATGAATGAAATAATATATGAATCAAAGCCTATTTCGGTTGGATCCGAAATGAATAAATAAATAGAACTTTAGAGATAAGGAATAAACCATGGATAAATCCAAGCAACCTTTTCGTAAATACAAGCGATCCTTTCGTAGGCGTTTGCCCCCAATTGGATCGGGGGATCGAATCGATTATAGAAACATGAGTTTAATTAGTCGATTTATTAGTGAACAAGGAAAAATATTATCTAGACGAGTGAATAGATTGACCTTGAAACAACAACGATTAATTACTATTGCTATAAAACAAGCTCGTATTTTATCTTTGTTACCTTTTCTTAATAATGAGAAACAATTTGAGAGAGCTGAGTCGATCCCAAGAACTACTGGTCCTAGAACCAGAAATAAATAGGCATACTCCTCAATTGACTCAAAAATACAATTGGAACTCAAGCTCAGATTGATGTTTTGTTCGAAAAGGCCTAGAATCCTGATTTGATTCTTGTGTTATAATATAAGAAACAAAAATGGGGGAGAAGAATAAATATTTTTTTTTATTGAAACATGTTCGTTCATTTCTACTACTTATCTTAATTTATTTTTATTCTATATCTTCCCGGAGTTCATTCTCCGGGGAATTCCCTTTCAATCATTCCTGTATATTACTTTTGAATCTCCTTTATTTGATAATTTTATTGGAAATCATGTAAAGACAATTCTTATTTGATATAGCTATTTGCGCAAGTATTTTACGATTAAGAAGCAATTGCTTCTTGTACAGATTGTGTATTAATATACTATAACTATAGAATACCTTATTCTCACGAGTTACTGCGTTTATCCGAGTGATCCACAAACGACGAAAATCCCTCTTTTGTCTGCCTCTATCTCGATGAGAGGAAACCAAAGCTCTCATTTTCTGTTGAGTAATCGTTCGAGTAAGTCTTGAATGAGCCCCTCTAAAGGTTGATGCAAATAAACGAATTTTTGTTCGACGTCTCCGAGCTGTATATCCTCGTTTAACTCTGGTCATTGAATCAGATTAAAGCTTAATGAATAACTAATTGATTTCTCTTCTTTCAGTCATCCTTTTCCCCTTCCCCGGTCGATTAATAACAAAACGGATTATTCCGATATATAAAATATCAATTCCAATGGCTTTTGCTACTATGACCTTCCCAACCACGATTTTGTATTCTATTCCTTCCAGTTATTTCACTGGAAATAAGAAATTAGAACGATACTAAATAAAAAAAAAATAGTGGGTTCCATCGTTTCTATGGTTACCTCTTAAACGGTGAGGTCCTCTCTATACACCGGAGCCTCTTCTTTCATTTAATCAAATGTTATTGTTAACTTGTATAGTTCACACTCTTTGGCTCTACCTATCTACAGTAATAGCTCTTTTCACAAAAAGAGTTATCCATACAGTGACGGCATTTAATTATGAAAGTTGGCTAGGTAGCTGACCCTGTTAGTCCGTTCTTTCAAGAAAAGGAGCATAACCTTTTTGCTTCTTATGTTATGATACCATTTCCTCCGCTTAATGGATAACCATTTGCTACCAATGGGGAATTGCTTCTTATTTCAAATCTAGATGATTGGATTTGCACCAATGGAAACCATAAATTCCATATACAATATGGGTATATGATAGATCTTCTCTATCTATCCTATTCATTGGTACCGGTCATTGATACTGAAAAAATTGTCTCATTTGTTCGAACTTATGATCTGAACGAGTCGCACATACACCCTAGTACATGTTCCTCGACGCTGAGGACATCCTCTAAGAGCGGGAGATTTTGTAACATTTCTTATTGGCTGTCTTGTGTTTCTAATAAGTTGTTTAATAGTTGGCATGTCGTATGTATATATATGTATATATAGAATAAAATGGGTTGGTTTAGATCGATCTTAACCTGATGATTGATCATCATGAATTATTTCTATTCAATATCAAATCACAGAAAATTTGAATTATGGTTTGAAATAAAATAGATTTATACGAAATCCCCAGTATTTTCATTTTCGACCGCTACAAGATCAACAATGCCATGAGTTTGGGCTTCTGTTGCTGACATAAAAACATCCCTTTCCATATCCTCGGATACAACCCATAAAGGGTTGCCCGTTCTTTGTACATAAACCTTTGTTAGGGTTTCGCGAAGTTTCAGTAGTTCTTCCGCTTCCAGGATAAATTCCCCTGCTTGTGCCTCATAAAAAGAACTAGCAGGTTGGTGAATCATAACCCTGATGATATTGATATAACATCATGAACGGTTCTTCTATCTCGCATGATTGGGCTAAACTAAAGTAGGGGATAAAAAAATAACAAGAAAAAAAAATCAAATAGAATTGAATAACCGTACAGGCATCTTTTGTTCATTGCATACGGCTCTGCAATGGAATTGACCCTTTCTTCTCTTCTATTCTAGCGAAGAAAGAAATAGAATCCATCTAATCCAGATCGTTGAATGATCCATTTACCACCCTTCCTTTCATAGAAGTAAAAAAGAATACTATGATGGTTCTGTTACTTTATATATTTATCTCGTCTGTGATTTAGCAATCCCAAAGTTTCTTTTTGATACGATCAAATAAGTCAAAAATGATCTTTTTTTTTTCATTTTTGTACTCTTTCTTTCATAGCATAAGTATCAGAAAGAGACTTCTGGTGTGGAAGAAAAATGGTTTGTGACGCTGAAATGTACTCCCGACACATAAGATCAAATCGGAAATAACCTTTATTTCATACTACTATCTCGATACAAAATCTCATGTTATGAAAAAACAATAATGGTTTGTTCATATCGAACCCGAAGTGCCATGCTATTATTACTTATAATTTTCTTTTATAATCAATGTGGCGAAGGCATAGTCTTCTTTTTTTTTCAATCAAATAAAAACTCATTGGCGCCAAGCGTGAGGGAATGCTAGACGTTTGGTAATTTCTCCTCCGACCAGAATAAAAGATCCCATTGACGCGGCTAATCCCATGCATATCGTATGCACATCAGGTGACACAAATTGCATAGTATCATAAATGGCTATTCCTGGTATTACCCATCCGCCGGGAGAGTTTATAAACAAATAAAGATCCCTAGTACCATCTTCTATACTGAGATATACCATGAGACCAACAAGTTGATTCGAGATCTCGCTATCAACCTCTTGGCCTAAAAAAAGTAATCTTTCTCGATAAAGTCGGTTGATTAGGACAAAATTGCATCCCTTAGGAACCGTACGTGCACCTTTGGATACATACGGTTCAAAAAAAATTTGTGAAAAAGAAAAAAAAGAATCAATGTGTCGATTCCAGCTTTATTTCTTTTTTTTATGTAACAGGTTTTCTTAATGAAAGGTCTTCTATTAAAAAAAACGAGATGAGTTTAGGCTCCCTTCCCTCTAAAAAAAAAAGAGATTACTGAACTTATTAAACTAACCTATCATTGATGTATTGTTTCATCGATATTAAAATCACGATGTCATTGTCTTGTTCCTGAATGGGTCCTTTCAATTCTTTTAGGTTCATGGTCTACCCCGGGAAAAGATCTGTCCGAATTCTATTTGCACATATAGGACAAATGGTCTCAGTACCATTTTTTTGTTATGACTTCCTTTTTTTTTGTCTTGCTTTCCCAAAACTATTTGATGTATTCATCATACTATTCCGTTGGTCGGCAATTTGGGATCACTACTATCACTACTATAGTAATAGTAGGTATAAAGTAATAGTAGGTATAAGAATCATTTATGATACAAGTGGTAATCATACATATATTATATTAACAATTTGTTATCGATTTGGTATTTTCTGAACGGAGCCTGGATACTTTATTTTATCAGTCCAAGTAAACCATAAATTCTTCTAAATTGATAATATTGATCCCCAATATAAAATAAATTGATCTAATTGCACTTCACGCTCCGAATGATTGATTGATGCCTCACTCAATACAATATCTCTTGGGCGAAACAGAGGATATCTCGATCAGGGGAGAGAACGGGTAAATCCCATATGACCCAATATGTCTGACAAGTCGCACTATATGTCAACCCAAACCGCATCTTCCTCTCCAGGACTCCGAAAAGGTACTTTTGGAACACCAATGGGCATTAAATTAAAGAAAAAAATTTAGTACTATACTTCACTTTAATATGGAAACGTAACAATCAATGGTTTATTGTCTTCATCCCTTTTTTCTCTTTATTCTATTTGATACATAGATTGGAAAGTTTATAGAGTAAGACAGAATGAATAAAGAAAAAATTTGAACGAAGAAATCGATCGTTCGAATGATAAACAAGTATCTATCCATTCGTTCCCCAAAAATGGGACCAATCCTCCCATTGCGTATTGGTACTTATCGGGTATAGAATAGATCTGCTTCTCTTTGTTCTTACGAACAAAATTGTTCCGTTATTTTCACGTTATTTTCAATGGAATGGAATAAATATTAATCCTTTCTGATACGGAATCTACTGAAAAGGTTAGGTACATGGTTAGTATATATATATAGTCTTTTCCAATGCGATAAAATAAAGTGGCATAGTGTCTATTTTTCTTTGATAAAGAGGTATTTCCATGGGTTTACCTTGGTATCGTGTTCATACTGTCGTATTGAATGATCCCGGTCGATTGCTTTCTGTTCATATAATGCATACAGCTCTAGTTTCTGGTTGGGCTGGTTCGATGGCTTTATATGAATTAGCGGTTTTTGATCCCTCTGATCCCGTTCTTGATCCGATGTGGAGACAAGGTATGTTCGTTATACCCTTCATGACTCGTTTAGGAATAACCAATTCGTGGGGCGGTTGGAGTATTTCAGGAGGAACTATAACAAATCCGGGTATTTGGAGTTATGAAGGTGTGGCAGGGGCACACATAGTGTTTTCCGGTTTGTGCTTCTTGGCAGCTATCTGGCATTGGGTATATTGGGACCTAGAAATATTCTGTGATGAACGTACGGGAAAACCTTCTTTGGATTTGCCCAAGATCTTTGGAATTCATTTATTTCTCTCAGGGGTAGCTTGCTTTGGCTTTGGCGCATTTCATGTAACAGGTTTGTATGGTCCTGGAATATGGGTGTCCGATCCTTATGGACTAACTGGAAAAGTACAATCTGTAAATCCAGCGTGGGGCGCGGAAGGTTTTGATCCTTTTGTTCCGGGAGGAATAGCCTCTCATCATATTGCAGCGGGTACATTGGGCATATTAGCAGGCCTATTCCATCTTAGTGTTCGTCCGCCTCAACGTCTATACAAAGGATTACGTATGGGCAATATTGAAACTGTACTTTCCAGTAGTATCGCTGCTGTTTTTTTTGCAGCTTTTGTTGTTGCTGGAACTATGTGGTATGGTTCAGCAACTACCCCAATCGAATTATTTGGTCCTACTCGTTATCAGTGGGATCAGGGATACTTTCAGCAAGAAATATATCGAAGAGTTAGTGCCGGGCTAGCCGAAAATCTTAGTTTATCGGAAGCTTGGTCTAAAATTCCCGAAAAATTAGCTTTTTATGATTATATTGGTAATAATCCGGCAAAGGGGGGATTATTCAGAGCAGGCTCAATGGACAATGGGGATGGAATTGCTGTTGGATGGTTAGGACACCCCGTCTTTAGAGATAAAGAAGGGCGCGAGCTTTTTGTACGTCGTATGCCTACTTTTTTTGAAACATTTCCGGTAGTTTTGGTAGATGAAGACGGAATTGTGAGAGCTGATGTTCCTTTTAGAAGGGCAGAATCAAAGTATAGTGTTGAACAAGTAGGTGTTACTGTTGAGTTCTATGGTGGCGAACTTAATGGAGTAAGTTATTCTGATCCTGCTACTGTGAAAAAATATGCTAGACGTGCCCAATTAGGTGAAATTTTTGAATTAGATCGGGCTACTTTGAAATCCGATGGTGTTTTTCGTAGCAGTCCAAGGGGTTGGTTCACTTTTGGGCATGCTACGTTTGCTTTGCTCTTCTTTTTCGGACACATTTGGCATGGCGCTAGAACCTTGTTCAGAGATGTTTTTGCTGGTATTGATCCAGATTTGGATGCTCAAGTGGAATTTGGAGCATTCCAAAAACTTGGAGATCCAACTACAAGGAGACAAGTAGTCTGATACGACATTGTTGTGGTATCTTTCGCCTCTATTTTTTTTTTATTTGACATTGGGTATCAGAGAAATCTTGACTTGAATCACCTTTCTTTGACTTTTTTTCTTTCTTTATATGATATGATAAATGATCCCAAATGAATAGGTGTGGAAGCTATAATTGTAAACCACGATCGAATCCATGGAAGCATTGGTTTATACATTCCTTTTAGTCTCGACTTTAGGGATAATTTTTTTCGCTATCTTTTTTCGAGAACCACCTAAGGTTCCGACTAAAAAAATGAAATAACCTTTCGAAATAATTTAATTGAAGTAATGAGCCTCCCATATTGGGAGGCTCATTACTTCAACTAGTCCCCGTGTTCTTCGAATGGATCTCTTAGTTGTTGAGAGGGTTGCCCAAAAGCGGTATATAAGGCGTACCCAGTAAAGCTTACAAGTAAACCGGATATGGAGATGGCGACTAGGGTTGCTGTTTCCATTTTTAGATAATTTCAAGATCACAATGGATCTACGATAAGATCGTTTATTTACAACTACAACGGAATAGTATACAAAGTCAACAGATCTCAACCAATCATTAAATAGGATTTATGGCTACACAAACCGTTGAGGATAGTTCTAGATCTGGGCCAAGACGAACTACTGTAGGGGATTTATTGAAACCATTGAATTCGGAATATGGTAAAGTAGCTCCGGGATGGGGGACTACACCACTTATGGGGGTCGCAATGGCTCTATTTGCGATATTCCTATCTATTATTTTGGAAATTTATAATTCTTCCGTTTTACTGGATGGAATTTCAATGAGTTAGGTTTATAAGAACTATGAAGTCCTAGTCTTTCAATCAAAGAAAAAGTTACTTTAGACTTGGATTTCTAGACCATTCTATTCTGGTAGTTCGACCGTGGAATTTTTTTGTTTCGGTATTTCCGGAATATGAGTGTGTGACTTGTTATAATTGATCCTATTGATAATACATAGAATGGACCTGTTATCTCTATCAAGATGATTCTACCTCGTCGGATATTTATTCTAGTATCTGGAGCACGGAATATATAGAATAGATCAAGAAAAGAAATATTTGAACTATGATTCATACCTACTATTTATTCAGACCTCGCAACCGGACTCAAAAAAAATTCAAATAGGTATTTCCTAAATCAAACGAATTTTATTCCTTCAGATTTATTTTGACCGAAGGATAACTCTTTCTCTAGATTTTGTTGAGTCATTACATCCATTCATTCAATAAGTGATCATCAAAGGTTCTTACTCAGAGAACCTTTGAGTTTAGCTTGAGGCTAAATCATCGTGGTTCTAGTATGAATCTGAGGTTTCAATTGATTCATAGGGTCTCAACAAGAGAATTCCTATCAATAGTAAAACAAGAGTAAATCCGCAGTACGCACAAAAAAAAAAAAAAAACAATAAATCAAATAACAAATAAAAAATAGGGAAGAGAAGATTCAAGAGGCCTGTAACGATCAACATAAAGAAAGACAGATGAGCCAACTTGATATTTTTTGGCATTATCATCACAAAGAAGAGATTCCGGATTTTTGTTACTTCGTATCTTCGAGGCAAATCGAATCAAGTGGTTAATGAAGTTTTTCATTTTCTATTATATATCCGTTGAAATCAGTATTTGTGTGTTTCCGCTTGAGCCGTACGAGATGAAATTCTCATATACGGTTCTCAGAGGGGGGGAGTTCCATTGGGTTACCTATCTCAATAAAGTATACGATTGGTTTGAGGAACGTCTTGAGATTCAGGCGATTGCAGATGATATAACTAGTAAATATGTTCCTCCTCATGTCAACATATTTTATTGTTTAGGGGGGATCACACTTACTTGTTTTCTAGTACAAGTAGCTACGGGTTTTGCTATGACTTTTTACTATCGTCCAACCGTTACAGAGGCTT